GAAACTAGATATATCTAGTTTCTCTACTCTACTTGTTTCTCATTTATCCCTACGGAATACCAGACAAAATAGAACGATCTTAGAAGGTTGATAATGAAATTGATTTATTTTTCCAAGAAGAATGATCGGACTGACAGTGACAACAAACAATTTGTTATAACAAAAAACGAGTCTTATTATTCGAAACGCCTTGTGATCTTCAACCAATTATGAGCTTCAATATAATTCCCGGGAGTAAGTGCTATAGCTTGTTTCCAATACTCAGCGGCTTGGTTGAACCAAGCCTCTGCAATTTCAGAATCTCCTTGTCGAATGGCCTGTTCTCCCCGGTCGGAATAGGTGGGTGAATTCCTTCCCTTAGAACCGTACTTGAGAGTTTACTACCTCATACGGCTCATCATTCGGTATCCCCTTTTAATCTACCATATCTAATCTAATTCAACGAAGGTTATCATAGATCCAGAGACAGACCCATCTCCTTTTTATCGGGTTAACTAAAAGAGATTAATTATAGAAGTTTTAAACGAAAATTTGGATTACTAATTGGTTTTCGTTTTATCTTTTATCCCACCTTCTGAAGAATAAAACATAGGTATTTTTTTTATTTACCTATTGTATCGTTAGAATTTTCTGAAAAGGTAACTATCTCAATTTCATATAGAAATTTATATAGAATCCTTGAAAAAGACTTTCCTTCATAAGAAAGAAAAGACTTACTCTCTTTGGGATCTGATGCTACACCGCTGCTCCCTAGTGGATCAACTCTATTACATAAGTTGATTCCTAACTTTTTGAATATCATGACAATGATATAAGTAAGCAGTTCTTATTGTATCGGACCAAAACCTCGCTAATTGATCTTTACGGTGCTTCCTCTATCAATTAGATTCTTTATCCATAGAATAAAGTATCTAGGCATATCTATTTCTTCATTTGATATGAAGTTTTTTTCTTTGCTACAGCTGATAAAAATCGTTATTTTGGACGATGTATATGTAGAAAGCCTTTTAGTATTTAATGCTTTTTTCTTTTCCTTTCTATAGTAGAGAGAGTCGCACGTAATGACAGATCACGGCCATATTATTAAAAGCTTGGGGTAAGAATGGGTTTCGTTCTAGTGCTCGAAAATAATATTCCAAAGCTTTTGTATGTTCTCCATTACTTGTGTGGATAAGTCCTATATTATAGAGTATATAACTTCGATCATAGGGATCTATTTCTAGTCGCATAGCTTCATAATAATTCTGTAAAGCTTCCGCATAATTTCCTTCGGATTGAGCCGACATCCGTTACGGTCGTCATTCGATTCCACGAATCTCCGTTTCAGAACCGTACGTGAAATTTGCATCTCATACGGCTCCTCCTTTATGTACATAATAAGAATAATAACTTATTAAGACTAAAAATATTCTCATTATAAACTGAGCGGGGCTAGTGTTTTTACAGGAAATCTCTAGCCAACCCTTCTGCAAAAGATTTTTTCTCACCATCAAGCGTGTTAGGATTAGATAGAAATGAAATAGTAACTCCAACAATTTCTTTGTCCTCAACGCTCCCTAATTTACAGGAATTGGTCACTTCAACAATCTTCGACGGTTATACGGGTATCCAAAGTACCAACGAGATGGATGCTTGTTGTCCCAGCCATTCTTGTTAGCCCCAACCTTGATAAGGAGGAAGGGGTTAATCTTTACTAAATAACAAAGTTTTTGTGTTGTTGATTTCTAGGTGTAGTGCTTCTTCCCATATGCCCCCTATTGGTACTAGTGAAGTAGGATTAACCTGTAATATAGAACCTATAGGTGTAACCTTTCGCTCAATACTCCAATCCACAATTGAAGCACCTGAGGCGGCATTACTCGAGGATACACGACAGAAGGAATTGTTCTATTTATAAACTTCACCTTCAACAAGTGTAGATTTCTTTCAGTAATCTTTTTTCTTTCTATCCCAAAGCGTGTGTCTTTGGATGATAAAAAAAGAATCAAATCGCACCATCTCTGTAGTAAGTAAATGCCTCTTTTTCTCCTGAGGTTGTCGGAATTATTCGTAATAAGATATTGGCTATAATTGAAAACGTTTTATCAATAAAATTTCCATTTATCTGCGATCTAGGCATAGATAACAATGCATTCTATAATTCTTCATTACCTCTCGTAGGAAAACGCTCCCACAAACAAAGGAATTGGACAGTACGAAATAACATAAAAACAGACTAATAAAATTCAATTCTCTTTATTACCGGAACTATGAAGCAAAGACCTTTCTTTTCTATTTTTATAGTTAGGGTTTAATTTGATTGTTCGTACCTATCAAATAATCTAATTCTGAATAACTCGCTAATCACTCGGGTTTTAGGCCATAATCATTATGTAGGAGAGATGGCTGAGTGGTTCAAGGCGTAGCATTGGAACTGCTATGTAGGCTTTTGTTTACCGAGGGTTCGAATCCCTCTCTTTCCGTACGTTACCCAATTCACCAATGTTACTGACCATAATGTCTCAAATAAGGGAGAATATTATTCTAATAGTTAGACGGTATGGGTTCTCTATCCCTAATTCCTTTGATACAAAAATATTGGAAAGAAAAGGAATCTAATTCTCGCTGCCGATCTATTCCGTTGTCGAAACTGAAGTAAGATTGCTCGAATCCTTGTTATTTGAGTGAGTTTTAAGTTTGACGAGAATAATATTCTACCACTAGCAATTCATTTATTTTCAACCCGACCTCCTTACTATCTATTATTTGATTGACTAGTCCTTTATATTGGACTGAGTGAAGAGTCAAATGTTTTGGCAATTCCTCATGAGGAGTTGAATCAATAGAATTTTGAATCAGAGCTCTGGATTTTTTATCATCCTTCGCTGTAATAATATCGCTGGGTTTGCAACGATAACTCGGTATATCAACTATCCGACCATTAACTAAAATATGCCTATGATTAACTAATTGACGGGCTCCAGGAATAGTAGAAGCCATGCTCAATCGAAAAAGGATATTATCCAAACGCATTTCAAGTAATTGTAATAAAACCTGACCTGTTGAACCTTTCGCTTTTCCGGCAATACGGACATATTTAAGCAATTGTCGTTCTGTAAGACCATAATGAAAACGCAATTTTTGTTTTTCTTCTAGACGAATACGATATTGGGATCTTTTACCGGAACGTGATTGGTTTCTAAGATCACTTCCAACTCTAGGTCTTTTACGAGTTAGTCCCGGTAAAGCCCCCAGTCGGCGTATTTTTTTGAAACGAGGCCCTCGGTAACGCGACATAAAAACTCCTTATTTGAAATTCCATTTTACAGAATAAGTCTAAATTAAAACTAAACTAAATAATAACTAAAGGGAAATATTGTACTACAAAGAATAATGAGATAAATTGTATCAGACTTTGTTATTGTATATATGAAATATATAAATAAAAAAGGATCTTTTCCTTTCTTGATTTGGTCTGTAGAGACCTAATCTAACTCTTCCTATTTTTTATTCCTAGTTGAAAGTTTCTACGACATATATAGATTGGGGACTCTTGAAAAATGGGTCTTTTCAAAAGTTTTTGATTTCAAAGAGACATTATCAATCATGTAAAAAATCAAACAAATTCGTAAAAGCCAGCTATCGGAATCGAACCGATGACCACCGCATTACAAATGCGATGCTCTAACCTCTGAGCTAAGCGGGCTCACATACGCATAAGAAAATTGTATATTTCATAAGAATTGACTAAACTACTTGGATCTTATTTTTCCTAGTAACTATTCAGATTCATTCTTAGCTATTCATAATTCATATTATTATAGCAAAAAGAAATCAAAAAATCGACCGTTCAAGTATTCAATAATGTCGGGTCAAATTCTAGTAAAAGAAGAGTCTATATGTGGTATATATCCATCTCTATTGAATTGCGGATACAGAAATGATAGAATCATTTCTGATCCCATTAAATGGTTTCCGCAGATAGAGATGAAAGAAGATAGGCAAAAAATAAATAGGAGGAAACCCTATTCAATATAGGAATCGGCATCTAATGAATTCAAGGGTTCCATTGAAAAAATGAAACGAATCACAATAAGATTCTAATCGAAAAAAAAAAAAAGGGGATATGGCGAAATTGGTAGACGCTACGGACTTAATTGTATTGAGCCTTGGTATGGAAACCTACTAAGTGAAAACTTCCAAATTCAGAGAAACCCTGGAATTAAAAATGGGCAATCCTGAGCCAAATCTTCTTTTCCGAAACCAAACCCAAATACAGGGGTTCAAAAAGCGAGAAAAAAGGATAGGTGCAGAGACTCAACGGAAGTTGTTCTAACAAATAGAGTTTACTATAGTTGCATTGGCAAAGGAATCTTTTCATCGAAACTCCAGAAAGGATGAAGGATAAATCGTAATATACATATATATACGTACCGAAATAGTATATCAAATGATTAATGACGACTCAAATTTTTATTTGAAAATGAGAGAGTTGTTAGGAAGCCATTCCGAGTTGAAGAAAGAAAAGAATCGACTTTTCATTGATAAAATAAGTGTCACTCCACAGTCTGAGAGATCTTTTGACGAACTGAGATTAATCGGACGAGAATAAAGATAGAGTCCCATTATACATGTCAATACTGACAACAAGGAAATTGATAGTAAAAGGAAAATCCGTCGACTTTAGAAATCGTGAGGGTTCAAGTCCCTCTATCCCCAAATCCCCTACAAAGTATTATTTGATTACCTAATTCTTTTTCTCATACTCCCGTTTCTTTTCATTAGTGGTTTCAAGCTTATTATCTTTCTTATTCACCCTATTATTTTACAAAGAGATCCTATAAAAATTGGATTCTCTTTTCACAAACTTAGAAAGTCTAGGAACTGTATAAGACTTTACTAAATACCCTTTCATTTTTTTAATTGACATAGCCTCAAGTCATATAGTAAAATTAGACTGATACGGAGAGGATGGTCGGGATAGCTCAGCTGGTAGAGCAGAGGACTGAAAATCCTCGTGT